TTTAATTAACCTCTCATTGATGTATTGTTTCGTCGAGATTTAAATCACGATGTCATTTTCTTGTTCCTGAATGGGCCCTTTGAATTCTTTTAGGTTCATGTTCTACTCCGGGGAAAGATCTATCCGAATTCTAGTTGTACATATAGGACAAATGCTCTCGGTACCACTTCTTTTTCCTACGACTTTTTTCAATTCGTTTCATACCTCCCAAAAACTATTCGATGTATTTATTATAATGGTTGGCATGGCAGTTTAAGAGTGCCTCTCTAATTAAATAAATAAAATATAAAATCTTCTATGCATAGCTACAAGTGGTAATTCTACATATATTACTACTACCAATTTGGTATTTTATAAGCAGAGCCTGGATACTTAATTTTTTTAGTCCAAGTTAACCATAAATTCTTCTAATTAAGAATATTGCTCCTCAATCTAAATCAATCTAATTTAACTTCACGCTCCGCATGATTGATTCTTCAATCAATACAATATTTCTTGGGCGAAACAGAGGATATCTCGATCGGGGGAAAAAATGGGGGAATCCCATATGACCCAATATGTCTGACAAGTCGCACTATACGTCAACCCAAACTGCATCTTCCTCTCCAGGACTCCGAAAAGGTACTTTTGGAACACCAATGGGCATTAAATTAACTAAAAAATTAAAGTACTATACTTCACTTTAATATGGAAACGTAAGAATGAGTTTTTTGTCTTCATCATTTTTTTTTTCTATTTATTCTACTTTTACTTTATACAATACACAAATTCGAACACAAATTCGAAGGTTTTTAGAGAAAGACAGAATTCATAAATAAGAATCTTAATGAAGAGATAGATCGTTCGAATAATAAAAAAGTATCCATACATTCATTCCCCCAAAACGGGACTAATGCTCCCATTGCGTATTGGTACTTATCGGGTATAGAATAGATCTGCTTCTCTTTGTTCTTACGAACAGAATTCGGCCGTTATTTGCAACGGAATACAATAAAAAGTAACCTTTTCTCATACATCTGTATGAGAAAAGGTTAGGTAAATAATATAAGTCTATATGCAATGCGATAAAGTTACATAGTGTCTATTTTTCTTTGAGAAAGGGGTATTTCTATGGGTTTGCCTTGGTATCGTGTTCATACTGTCGTATTGAATGATCCCGGCCGATTGCTTTCTGTCCATATAATGCATACGGCTCTAGTTTCTGGTTGGGCTGGTTCGATGGCTCTATACGAATTGGCGGTTTTTGATCCCTCTGACCCCGTTCTTGATCCAATGTGGAGACAAGGTATGTTCGTTATACCCTTCATGACTCGTTTAGGAATAACCAATTCATGGGGTGGTTGGAGTATTTCAGGAGGAACTGTAACGAATTCGGGTATTTGGAGCTATGAAGGCGTGGCAGGAGCACATATTGTATTTTCTGGCTTGTGCTTTTTGGCGGCCATCTGGCATTGGGTGTATTGGGACTTAGAAATATTCTGTGATGAACGTACAGGAAAACCTTCTTTGGATTTGCCCAAAATCTTTGGAATTCATTTATTTCTCTCAGGAGTGGCTTGTTTTGGCTTTGGCGCATTTCATGTAACAGGCTTATATGGTCCCGGAATATGGGTGTCTGATCCTTATGGACTAACCGGAAAAGTACAATCTGTAAGTCCAGCGTGGGGCGCGGAAGGTTTTGATCCTTTTGTTCCCGGCGGAATCGCCTCTCATCATATTGCAGCAGGTACACTGGGCATATTAGCAGGCCTATTCCATCTTAGTGTCCGTCCGCCTCAACGTCTCTACAAAGGATTACGTATGGGTAATATTGAAACTGTACTTTCTAGTAGTATCGCTGCTGTTTTTTTTGCAGCTTTTGTTGTTGCTGGAACTATGTGGTATGGTTCAGCAACAACCCCAATCGAGTTATTTGGTCCCACTCGTTATCAGTGGGATCAGGGATACTTCCAGCAAGAGATATATCGAAGAGTTAGTGCCGGACTAGCTGAAAATCTAAGTTTATCGGAAGCTTGGTCTAAAATTCCTGAAAAATTAGCTTTTTATGATTACATTGGTAATAATCCGGCAAAAGGGGGATTATTCAGAGCGGGCTCAATGGATAGCGGGGATGGAATAGCTGTTGGATGGTTAGGACATCCCGTCTTTAGAGATAAAGAAGGGCGCGAGCTTTTTGTACGTCGTATGCCTACTTTTTTTGAAACATTCCCGGTAGTTTTAATAGATGAAGATGGAATTGTTCGAGCAGATGTTCCTTTTCGAAGGGCAGAATCGAAGTATAGTGTTGAACAAGTAGGTGTAACTGTTGAGTTCTATGGTGGCGAACTCAATGGAGTCAATTATAGCGATCCTGCTACTGTGAAAAAATATGCTAGGCGCGCACAATTAGGCGAAATTTTTGAATTAGACCGGGCTACTTTGAAATCTGATGGTGTTTTTCGTAGTAGTCCAAGGGGTTGGTTCACTTTTGGGCATGCTTCGTTTGCTTTGCTTTTCTTTT